ATGTCAGCTTTTTTTACGAATGCATCTAAAGTTACTTGCTTTTTAGATGATCCCTATAGAAGAGGGAGATTCTATCAAATATTTCTAGTCTCTAGTCTAATTACTTCGTTCCCTATTTCTTTTCTATTCGGGGGATCCTAAGGAAAATAATTTTGTTTCTACCGAGCTGAAATAAGAAGCCGAGGGTTCTAGTAAACCAAAACCATCATTTTCTAGCTATTTGGCTTCAATCTTGCCCTTTTTCAGCGCAAAAATTGAAGATTTAGTTACGATTGAAAGTTTTGTACTATTATCCATGGATCCTTTATTCATACTCATTGAATTGGAAGAATTTAACCAATCAAAAAAATTATGCTTCTCGACTCCATAATCCAATTTTTTTATGAAAATTCTGATTGACTTTTGGATAGAAATCGTGAGAATGTATATTCTTTCCTCAAATGTCCTATTGAGGGGTAAAGGATTAAATCTTTTTAAGAAATAAAGTTTTTTATCGGAATGGAATATGAAATATGAAAAAAATGGAAAGACCCCTTAACTATTGAAGTTGTTAATAGAACGAATCACACTTTTACCACTAAACTATACCCGCTACATATTAATTATATATTTAATATATATTTCATATTAATATGAAATTTGAATCAAATACTGAACTTCAACTTTCGTTTAGAATGAAATTTGTTTTTCATTGATAAATTTCCGAATCTTATACTTAAGAATAAGAAAATAAAGACAAAAAATAGTAGTTTACTATATAATAGAATTATAATAGAATACTATTACTAGAAAACTTTTACTATAAATTTTAATAGAAAGACTAAATATTCTAATTTATGCTCTAATTTACTATAATTACTATAGAATATAGAATTTTTGAAATAATTTCTCCATTAGAATCTTATATAATTTCTAATGATTAGGAATGGCAATGAAAATTAGTCTTCTTGTTTCAATAACAATTTTTATTCGTCGGAACAAAAGAAGTACTGGCCCGGCCAGTACTTATACTTAATCAGGTCGGCTTTTGTACAAAATCAAACAAGTAAAGTATTCTTTCTATTGGATAAATCTGTTTCGGATCATTGAAGTGAAGGAAAATAAAGATTGTTCTCAATCTTGACTTCACGTGTGAAATCACATGATAAATTTCCCATTTTGAATGGGGAGAGATGGCTGAGTGGACTAAAGCGTCGGATTGCTAATCCGTTGTACGAATTATTCGTACCGAGGGTTCAAATCCCTCTCTCTCCGACCCCCCTGATCACTTGATATTTTCGAATTGGAATAATTTTTAATTTTCGATTAGTTTCTTTTATAAATCTTTTATCTTTATTTAGCATCTATTCCATTTATTTATACATTTACCTATGAAAAAATCAAGGAAAAAGTAAAAACGAATCTCATCTCTTTTTTTATTCTTCGCGCCCAGGATTACGCCCCGGATCATTAGATAAGAATCCGAAGATGAAGAGAGAAACAAAGAATATTACTACTGTATAAACAAATAGTTTAAGAGTAAGCATTAAAAATCTCCAAGATAAGATCATTTTTTGTTTAAGGAAATAGATCACCTATTTTACGACACACGCTATACACTATTTTGACATGACGCTCCAAATTTCTTTCTATTTTTAATGTAATATTCTAATGTAATATTATGAATAATATTCGTTTTTTTGTTACCAAAAATTTCTTGCCATATCCATATCTATAATTAGATATTGTATGGGATCTTCTAAAGGAAAAGTCAGAAAAAAAAGAATCAGCTGATTAGCTGATTAAAGATCAAGATCATCGCCCCTTCCCTTATTCAAATTCAATAATAAATACCAGAATTTCGCTTTTTGAATCGAGGGTTCCTAATGTCCAGACTTATCTGAATATTATTTATGATCTTATTGATTTTCAGAATCAAAATTTTATCTGTTTTTTATCAAATAAATTTTGAATTGAATAGAGATTTCATTCTTATCGAAAACTTACAGCAGCTTGCCAAACAAAGGCTAAGAGAAGAAAAAGTACAGGGATAACCGGCATAATGTCTACAATTGGATTGAAAAAGGCATAAGCTTCGGGCAATTTGGCGAAGAAGAAACTACTCGAATAAAGGGTAGAATTAAGACAGAGACAGATTAAACTAAAGATATTAAACATAACAAATATTCTTTTCTTGTTCTTCAAAATTCAAATGAAATTGAAATGATAATAAATTATCAGATTGGATTGAGTTGTTTTTCTGAGGGAAAATTTAAAAGAAAAAGGCAGATAAAATAAATAAATTCTTCTTTTTCTTTGACTTCTCCCCAATAAAATAAGAATACAAAGAATTCTATTTTCATACAATATCTTAATTGAATTCTAAGTAATGATCAATTAATCTTTTTGATTCTATATCCATTGTGTTGAATCCTAGCGACAACATGTCCTATATTTCTTTTGGTTGGTTATTGACGAATAACCAATATTTATCTTAGTCTTTTTTTAGACCAACTAAAAATGGGGCGTGGCCAAGCGGTAAGGCAACGGGTTTTGGTCCCGTTATTCGGAGGTTCGAATCCTTCCGTCCCAGATCGTTTGCATCCAAAACGAAAGATTCTTCTCTATTGAAAATTTAATTCAACAATTTTCTGTTTAATTTTGGATACAATGTTATCCAATCTGAATTCTAAGAATCATATCTTTTTTTTTTTTTACTTTATTTATGAAATTACTCAAGTATTTTATTCTTCAATATTTGTGATTCCTTTTGTTAACGATTATTTGTTTTATAAGATGGAGATGGATGCGAAAAGATCATAATTTTCATAATTTGAGGATTCTTTTTTTCTCTTTGATCTTACCTTACACGAGACTTTTTCTACTCCATAATTATGTTTTAAATTCAATGAAAATAAGAAATGAAAATCAGATTCAATTGGAGATGGTAAAAAAGAAGTAAATCATAATATTAGAATCAGAAAATCATATTTCATAATATTTCATAAATAAAAAATGAAAAAATATACAAAAAAATATACATAATTATTACATAAGAATATATTGTATATTTTTCTTATTAAGAATATCTTATTATTTCAGATTCTCTTATTATTCTATAATTGAATATTTCAATGAAATATTTAGTTTAGTATATTAATATTATTTAGTATTTAGTTAAAGTGGCTAAAAACTTTTAGCCATTCATGGGGATTTATTTTTCATGTGATATTATTCATATGAGAAAATATGGGGTAATTTTAAGTGAAATCTTTTCCGGATAAACACTTATATATAAGTGTATATAAGTGTAGATTATTATGTATCGGCTCAGCCAATGACTATTCATGATTCCATATTGAATCAATTGCATACGGTTCAAAATTAAAATGAGAGGGATGTTATGGTAAAACTTCGTTTGAAACGATGTGGTAGAAAGCAACGTGCGACTTGAAGGACATGATTGGATGTGGATTATGACATCCACCATTTTCTATACGAATGAAGATGCTCTTGTCTCGACATAGTTTGTTCTGCTAGGAACCTGATTGAATTTGTCTTGGGTTGCTAAATAAAGATACTAATGGTATAGAAAGGTATAGCATATGATGGAGCTCGAGCAAAAATGATTCAGTCATTTATCGGGGGAATAATCTAGGGTTAGTGACAATCAATAAGTTAGACCAACTTTGTAAATATATCAAATATATCATCTATATAATCTATATATAAATATAGATAAAAAGAGAGGTTCAAATTTGAACAAGTTTGAAATGAAAAAAATTAAAATTGATCGAAATTTTCAAACTGTTTAGATCAAGAGTGTATTACAAAGGAATCAATCGTTCGTATAATTTTTACAGAAAGAACAAAAGGTATGTTGCTGCCTTTTTGAAAAGGAGTAAGGATCACCGAAGTAATGTCTAAACCCAATGATTTCACAAAGCGCAAAGCAAAGACAATAAATTCCGGAACAAGGAAACACTATTTTAACTTGTCTCAACAATTGGATCAGAATGAGTAAAAAAAAATAGGGTAGAGACAGCTCAAGAAATTCGAAGGATTTCCTTTCGAACTCTTTCAAAACTATTCAACTTGAGTTAGGAGTACAAATGAAATTTCTTTTTCTGTAAAGAAGGAAAAAAGGCTCAAATTACAGTCTAATTCTTTATGGATCCATTTATATAAATTAGAAAAATTAGAATCATTTTTTCTTGAGCCGTATGAGGAGAAAACTTCCTATACGTTTCTAAGGGGGCATCTTTTATCTACATCTATCCCAATGAGCCATCTATCGAATCGTTGCAATTGATGTTCGATCCCGAAGAGAAGGAAGAGATCTTCGAAAAGTGGGTTTTTATGATCCGATAAAGAATCAAACTTATTCAAATGTTCCTGCTATTTTATATTTCCTTGAAAAAGGTGTTCAACCCACAAGAACTGTTTATGATATTTTAAGGAAGGCAGAATTCTTTAAAGAATTTCGAATTTATTTTGATAAAAAAAGAAAGGAAAAAAAAGAATCATGAATAAAGAATTACACAAAGATAGGTACTAATTACTCTATCTTTGTGTAATTCTTTATTCAAAGTTTCCTCTTTTCTTTTTCTATTCATACTTCTTTATATATATATATATTTATATATATTTATATATATATATATTTTTTTATATATTTTATATATTTATATATTTTTTTTATTTTTTTCTTGCTTATTTTTGTGGACCCCCCTCGACAAGGGGGGTAACCTTTCTTCTTATATTTGTATTGTACCTTTCTTTTTTTTATTAATTTATTAAAGAAAGCCGCATTTTTTCTATCTCTATCTTTTCCTTATTACTTCTTTTTTTTTATGTTCAAAGTTTTATTCTTTTTTATTCTTTCAAACACAATACAAATTTATATATAATTTATTTAAATTTGTTTTCTAAAAAGTCCATTCATATTGACAATGGTGTATCAAACAAATATAATTTGATCGTATATAAATAGATCTTTTTATCACCATTTCATTCCCTATTGGCTCTTTCCTTCACTTTAGTAAAATGGATGAGTTTGCTAGATTTTTTTTTATTTCGATCATATCTACACTTCATATTGATCCGGGTTGCTAACTCAACGGTAGAGTACTCGGCTTTTAATTGCGACTATGATCTTTGATCTTTTACACATTTGGATGAAGGAATTCGTCTAGACTATTGGTAGAGTTTATAAGACCGCGACTGATCCTGAAAGGTAATGAATGGAAAAAAGAGCATGTCGTAAAAAAAATAAAGAATAATAAAATCATAGAAAAAGAAGATTTCTAGTACTCATAATATAAATAGAACAATAATTTTTCGTTTTATAAAATCTTTAAAGTTCAGTAAAGTATTTTTGGTCTAGTGAATAAATGGATAGAGTCTTATGGCTCCAATTCGAATAAGACAAAAAAGCAACGAGCTTCATTTCTTAATTTGAATGATTACCCGATCAAATTACTAATTATACGTTAAAAATAGATTAGTGCCTGATGTGGGAAAAGGTTCTCTTGTGAATTTTGAGTGGACCATTGATTCTTTTTTTTTTTTTTATTAATCCTAATTATTCTTTATTGTGGATTGGAGACGGATGTGTCTAAGAAATAGTATAGTGATAAAAAAATAATCTTTTTCCAAAGTCAAAAGAGTGATTGGGTTGCAAAAATAAAAGATCTTTACCCTTTTTCTTATTGTTAGTCTAGTTATATTTAACAAGGAAAAGAAACCCAAATTGGATAGAAAGGGAAAGCAAAAAGATCTGTAGATTGGGCTCTCTGTCTCCGGGGTATATATTCTTTATTTGTTCTTACTTTTAGATAATATTTTACTTCTTATTTTTTATTTTATTCTATTATTATTATAGTTTATTCTAAAATTCTAAATAGTATTTTAGTATAAGAGAAACACAACATATGCATACGCCGTTATGACCATATTGCACTATGTATCATTTCATAACACAAGAAGTGCCTCCCTTTTTTGGTTACAGTAGAAATGTATTTAAATGGCAGAATGACAAGGATATTTAGATTTAAAAAAGATAGATTTCGGCAACAAAACTTCCTCTATCCGCTACTCCTTCAGGAGTATATTTACTCACTTGTTCATTATCATAGTTTCAATAGTTTGATTTTTTACGAACCTGTGGAAATTATTGGTTATGACAATAAATATAGTTTATTACTTGTGAAACGTTTAATTATTCGAATGTACCAACAGGAATCTTTGATTTCTTCGGTGAATGATTCTAACCAAAATGGATTTTGGGGTCACAAGAATTCTTTTTCTTCTCATTTTTATTCTCAAATGATATCAGAAGTTTTTGGAGTCATTCTGGAAATTCCATTCTCATCACGATTAGTATCTTCCCTTGAAGAAAAACGAATACCAAAATATCAGAATTTACGATCTATTCATTCAATATTTCCCTTTTTAGAGGATAAATTATCACATTTAAATTCTGTGTCAGATTTACTAATACCCCATCCTATCCATTTGGAAATCTTGGTTCAAATCCTTCAATGCTGGATCAAAGATGTTCCTTCTTTGCATTTCTTGCGATTGTTTTTCCACGAATATCATAATTTGAATAGTCTGATTACTTCAAATAAATCTATTTACGTCTTTTCAAAAAGAAAGAAAAGATTATTTTGGTTCCTACATAATTCTTATGTATATGAATTTGAATATCTATTCCTATTTCTTCGTAAAAAGTCTTCTTATTTACGATCAATATCTTCTGGAGTCTTTATTGAGCGAACACTTTTCTTTGGAAAAATAGAATATCTTATGGTCGTGTGTTGTAATTCTTTTCAGAGGATCCTATGGTTCCTCAAAGATACTTTCATACATTATGTTCGATATAAAGGAAAAGCGATTCTGGCTTCAAAAGGAACTCTTATTCTGATGAAGAAATGGAAATTTCATCTTGTGAATTTTTGGCAATCTTATTTTCACTTTTGGTTTCAACCTTATAGGATCCATATAAAGCAATTACCCAACTATTCCTTCTCTTTTCTGGGGTATTTTTCAAGTGTACTAAAAAATCCTTTGGTAGTAAGAAATCAAATGCTAGAGAATTCATTTATAATAAATACTCTGACTAATAAATTAGATACCATAGCCCCAGTTATTTCTCTTATTGGATCATTGTCGAAAGCTCAATTTTGTACTGTATTGGGTAATCCTATAAGTAAACCGATCTGGACCGATTTATCGGATTCTGATATTATTGATCGATTTTGTCGGATATGTAGAAATCTTTGTCATTATCACAGTGGATCCTCAAAGAAGCAGGTTTTGTATCGTATAAAGTATATACTTCGACTTTCGTGTGCTAGAACTTTGGCTCGTAAACATAAAAGTACAGTACGCACTTTTATGCGAAAATTAGGTTCGGGATTCATAGAAGAATTTTTTTTGGAAGAAGAACAATCTCTTTCTTTAATCTTCCTCCAAAAAATCCCTTTTATTTTACACCGATTACATAGAGAACGTATT